CTATTCTAAAAAATAGAAGAAAATATATTCGAAATAGCTAGAAATATATTCTATAACGAGAATATAGAAGAAAGATATTATATAAAATTATATAAATAGAAAAATTATAGAAAATCAAAAATATTCTAAAAAAATAGAAATATATTAGATTAGAATAAAATAATTTCTTATTCTTAGATATTAATATTGGATATTACCCTATTCTAATACTACTAATAGATTACTAATAATATATTCAAATATTCTATAGAATATTCTATTTTTTTTTCTCAAAAAAAAATTTCTAAAGATAGATTCTAAACGAAAGTCGAAAAGAAACGAAAATAAAGCATTATAATATTAATTTTTACAAATTTTGAATTTTAGAATTAATTAGAATTCTAGAGTTTCTTACTTTTGTTATTATAAATATCAACTTCTATTCCCTCTTCAAATAGGAATACTACCGCCGGTTTTATGAAAAAACGCCAAAGCCCCTTATCGGATTTGAACCGATGACTTACGCCTTACCATGGCGTTACTCTACCACTGAGTTAAAGGGGCTCATTTGATTCAATTCGTGAATGATCTACTATGGGGTGTGGATAAGATAGATCTATGAAACTAGATTAGAAATTCAATCTCTAAATCTAGAAAAAGTAAGTAACTCTATTCGAAACTATATTCTAATAGAATATTAATTAAATAGTAAATAAATTTGTATTATTATTAAATTATTAAATAAATTATTTAATTCGAATTTGAAATTAGTATTCTCGATTCTAATTATTATATTAAAATTATTATATTAAAATGAAATTATTCTAATCGAGAATGGCCTATAATGGATAATGGCGATTAGAATGAATCTTAATATAAGAATAAAAAAATTCTATGGAATCTGAAAGAGGCAAAGATTCTTCAAATCGAGTCATACCGTTTTCTTCTATTGTTTCTTCTATTGACAATTTCAAAAAACTGTTCATACTATGAACATAGTATGCTGGCGGTCGGGCAAATGTGCCCCCATCGTCTAGTGGTTCAGGACATCTCTCTTTCAAGGAGGCAACGGGGATTCGACTTCCCCTGGGGGTAGGGTATTACGAACGGAAGGGGATCGTGGATTCTTTTTTTTTTTTTTAATAAAAAAATCTGGAATTGATTCTTCCTGGGTCGATGCCCGAGCGGTTAATGGGGACGGACTGTAAATTCGTTGGCAATATGTCTACGCTGGTTCAAATCCAGCTCGGCCCAATAATTCACTGATCTGCCATGAAATAAGCCCCTTGTTCTCGCGAAATGCCTGATACGGAAAAAAGGAAAAAGTTCGGATATATCTCTACTTGTTCTTTATTTTATTTGTTTTATTTATTTTTTTTTTTTTCTCAAAATTCTGATCTTGCTAATCATCTAGACTCAGACCCGGATTTGTAAGTAGAAAGTCTAAGAATAAAGAGTAATGTAAAGAAAAAAGAGTCTTTTTTTTTTTTTTACATTGAAAGATTTTTTTTTATTCGACTTTGATTTGAAATAATGAAAAGATGACTAGCAATCCCTGTCCCTTTGTATCATTAAAGTGTATATCCATATATCCATGTGAATATCACACTCCCCTTTCTGTTACAAGGCGTTGATTTCAATCGAAAATCGAAATATAAAAAAGGGTTTGAATGAAATCATAATAATATGTATTTTATTGCATTTCCCGGGGATTGTAGTTCAATTGGTCAGAGCACCGCCCTGTCAAGGCGGAAGCTGCGGGTTCGAGCCCCGTCAGTCCCGACGGATCTAATAATATAATATATTATCTAATAATATAATATATTATCTAATAATATAATATAATATATTAAAAAAAATGTAATAAAACAAATACATCAAGTCATATCTCCCTCTTCTGCGAAAGGGGATCAAATAGCACAATTTCATTTTCATTCCCAAGGGGATACTTCTTTTTTTTTTATTTATTTATTCTTATTACTTAATTCTTATTGCTTATTTATTTAATATTTCTATATTTAATTCTTATTTCATTCTATTTAAATATTTTCTATACAAATTCTAGTTAATTTGAAATTTTATTTACTATTCAATTGAATTTGAATATTTGGAATATTTAATTTATTAATATTATGGAATTTATATTATTAAATAAAATTGTTAAATTCATTATTATTAATATTAAATAATATTATTAATATTAAATAATTAATATTTAATTATTTACATATTAAATAGTTCCATAATTAATAGTTACTTAATAGTTACATAATTAAGATTTAACTATTTAATTTTTTTCTTTTTTCAACTAGTACTGATTAATCGAAACATATGTGAATTAGTACAATTATTGGTAGCGTCATATTCAAGATTTAAAAAGATACTCTACTTAGTTTGGATTTTTCGATTCCTCCTGACCCGTATAATGAAATCGAATCGAGTACCATATCTTTTCCGGTAGCCCCATACACAACAAAAATAAATCGGATTTGTATTTGTACGATACAAAATGAATTTAATTGCTTTGATAGAATACTTTTTTTAAAAAGTACCTTTTTTCTTGGCTCCGATTTTGTCTAATCTCATTCAAATTTCAAATTGCGCACTTTTGTTTGGGTTTGGTTGTAACCAATGTAAGTGGAAAGGAAAGGTGGTTACATGATACGTCTCCCATGATTGTACAAAGAAGTCAATAATTTTTTAGTTTTTCGAGAAAAGAATATGAAAAATTAAAAAAAGTAAAGTAAATAAATTTGCAATTGAATCAAGAATCTGTTTTTAAATTCGGTATGGATAAACAATCTTTCTATGTTATACTATTGAATTCTCGACAATGAAGCGATTTGATAGCTCAGATATTGTTATTCATGATATTGATCCGATTCAATATCATCGAGATGGAATTCATCCCATTGAATTTAGAGTAGAGGCGAAAGATTGAGTATCTCTATGGGATTAAATCCCGAGTTTTTGCGAAGTAAAAAAAAATGAAAGAAACGATGAGATTATGGAAGTAAATATTCTTGCATTTATTGCTACTGCACTGTTCATTCTAGTTCCTACTGCTTTTTTACTTATAATATACGTAAAAACAGTTAGTCAAGGTGATTAATTTGAATGAAACTTGACTTCTTAGTTCTTATCAATGATTGACGGAATAAAGATTACTAGTTTTCGTTTTAGATGAAATAAATAGACTCGAATTAGCAGTATTCTATATAGATCCCATAGTATGATAGAAAGAAATCTTTTTTTTCTATCATACTACCTATTTTTGGTATTCGAATGTATAAAGTTATACTGTATGAAGATATAGGTTTAGTATAGATATAGATTAATATAGAAGCTCATATTGATATATCTAGATATCAATTCTCTATATGGAATGTACATAATGTCCCAATTCTATTTCTTCATCTATTTGTGTTAATTCTAATTAATCTGAAATAGTCGAAAGGCATTTCTTACTTTTATTATTCTAATTCCTATAGTTCTGATTATTTTCAATATGAATCCCAACATCCACTGAAAGAATAAAATCAATAAAAAAAAAGTAAAAAATCTGGACATATAGTAATATTAATTATTACTATTAATAAAAGAAAATCAAGAAATCTTTTTTTAACATTTCGAAGAAAGAATTGATCGAGCAGTTGACAGATCATCCAAGGAAAGGAGTTCTATAAAAACTTTTAAGGTTTCAACAAAACAAAAAGGATTAGTAAACCCTGCCCATTTTTAACCCTTGAATCATGATATGAAATAAGTCAAGTTAATAAAATAAGGTATAGCATAAATCCATTTTATAAAAGAATAAAACAAATAATAAACTAAGCAAGAAAATATCTTATTTCCCATGGAAAAGTCACTTAATTTTAATCACTTTGAATATTTAAGAACCAATAACTATTTAATAGTTAATAAAAGAAGTACTTTTTTTCTCTTTGAACAGGAAAGAGACAAACAAAAAAAGGGAGGGCGATCCCTTCCCCCTCACCTCATTGTTGGTATATAACTCTGGTAAGAACCACTTTATCGAAATAGATAATTTAGGAAAAATTTGGTTGGAATGAATTTCCTATCATTTGTATTCCTTTTACTTTGGAAATATGAACACCAGAATCATTGAAATATTTGTTTGATTAAATTAAAAGGGTATTATTCATAGAATAGATTACTTCACTCAAATCCAATATAGATATAGAATTTGGAAATGAAGATATTTTAAATTCAATTAAATTGAATTTAAACAAGAGTTAAAGTTTAAAATCTTTGCAGAATAATGTATAAAACAATTGATACAGTTTGATTTCTCAACTCAATTAGTAGTACCCCTAGAGTCCACTTCTTCCCCATACTACGAGTGAAAGGGAAAATGTAAAGACTACCATTAAAGCAGCCCAAGCGAGACTTACTATATCCATGTGAATTATGTCCTCTATCTTTATGAATATGAAGGAATTCTTTATTAATGAATTTTTCTATTTAAGGAAGTTTTCTATTATTGTTCACTAATACTAATAATAGTCGAATCGCTGGCGCAGAGTCAAAAAAAATATCTTCAATATATTGATGAAACACTCCAAAAAAGCCAATTACTTTTAAGAAGTTTTTATATGATGACTGAAAAACTTTTAGTACAAACAAAATAAGCAGTAAGACCCTTGGGAAGTATCAAGGTGACTTTTCCTCCGCGTGCTTCTGTTGGGGGCAAATTCGACAAATTATATCAGCAAAAGGGAATAAGGTACTTTGCGTCTTTTGTTGATGAGGCGACACCCGGATTTGAACTGGGGAAAAAGGATTTGCAGTCCCCCGCCTTACCACTCGGCCATGCCGCCAAGACGACACAAAATAGACAAAAATAGCGTCCTCCTTTATTTTGGAAGGGGGACGCTTTTTTTGTGTACTTACACCGTGAATCCCATTTTTTTTAATCCCTTTCCTAAATTCCGAAAAAGAAATCCTTCTTTTTTTTGATTGGATTTCTTTTTTCAATTCATTTTGTATAGTATTTCAAAACATACACTATTTAAATTCTTTCTGCTTTCTATATGAAATAAAAAAGTGACTTTTCTTTCACAAAAGACAAAATTAAGGACAAATTTGAACCATTAACTATTGACTGTGAATTTACGAACGATTCATGGATTTGAATCGAAAATTGTATTTCCCTAATCTTAATGATATCAGAAAAAAAATGGATACCTAACCAATCAGTATTGATTCTTTTCAATACAAAATTATTCTCAATTTGAATTATAACACCAATTATGGGTATATGTAAACCCTAGAACATAAAATTTTACACAGATAGCTAATCTGATATCTTATCTGTCTAGAATTCCTCTATCAAAATTTCTATTCAATGAAAAATTGAATAGAAATTTTGATAGAGCACGGCATGTGCTGTCAAAAATGGAACTGCAGTAAAGGGGGAGACAGGAATATATATATACATAGCTCTATCTAGTTCTATCTGGATATGCTTAATAAGCCTTCTTATGCACTTCAATAGTTTTGTTTCTATATTCTATATAATTCGAATCGAATTTAATATTCTATATAAAAGAATTATATAGAATATAGAAATCGAAAATATATACAAATAGATAAAAATACATCTTTTCTATGTATATGCAATTTTTTTTTGAATTAAACAAAGAAATCCACGAAAAAGCTAACTAAGTCTTAAAAAAAATCAACTTTACTATTGTTTCTGATTATTGGTTCTTTATCCCATCGAAAGATGAAATCCTGAATCCATTTATTTTATGCATTTATTTTACGGATATTCCAATCATATTGGAATATGTAATATCATAATAATGATAGAAATTAAATCACGTTTTGTTTTGCTATTCTATACAAAATTTCCTAAGTCGAAGTTAAGTGTAATTTCTCAACCCCTTTCCAGTTGTATTTCTTGCAAATTCGAATTTGAGTATAAAATTATCTTTATTCCACCGTTCATATGTATTTCATACATTCCATATCCATCTATGGAGTTAGATAAAATTTTATGCGATTCTGTAAACAGAATAAAAATTCTATCATTGCTAGATCGATCTATATAATTGAATTGAATGAGGCACGATCCAATAATGAGATTTTTAAAATAGTTAATAAACGGGAAATTTAAAATGCTCGAGGATGTAAATGAGGGAATGTCTACAATACCTGGATTTAATCAAATCCAATTTGAAGGATTTTGTAGGTTCATTGATCAGGGCTTAACAGAAGAGTTTTCTAAGTTTCCAAAAATTGAAGATATAGATCAAGAAATTGAATTTCAATTATTTGTGGAAACATATCAATTAGTCGAACCATTGATAAAAGAAAGAGATGCTGTATATGAATCACTTACATATTCTTCTGAATTATATGTATCCGCAGGATTCATTTTGAAAAACAGTAGGGATATACAAGAACAAAAAATTTTTATTGGAAACATTCCTCTAATGAATTCCCTAGGAACTTTTCTAATAAATGGAATATACAGAATTGTAATCAATCAAATATTGCAAAGCCCCGGTATTTATTACCGCTCAGAATTGGATCATAACGGAATTTCGGTCTATATTGGGACTATAATATCAGATTGGGGGGGGAGAATAGAATTAGAGATTGATAGAAAAGCAAGGATATGGGCCCGCGTGAGTAGGAAACAGAAAATATCTATTCTAGTTCTATCATCAGCTATGGGTTTGAATCTACGACAAATTTTAGAGAATGTGTGTTACCCTGAGATTTTCTTAGCTTTCCTGAATGATAAGGAAAAAAAAAAAATTGGATCAAAGGAAAATGCCATTTTGGAGTTTTATCAACAATTTACTTGTGTAGGGGGCGATCCGGTATTTTCTGAATCCTTATGTAAGGAATTACAAAAGAAATTCTTTCAACAAAGATGTGAATTAGGAAGGATTGGTCGATTAAATATGAACCGGAGACTGAATCTTGATATACCTCATACCAATACATTTTTGTTACCGAGAGATATATTGGCAGCTACAGATCGTTTGATTGAAATGAAATTTGGAATGGGTACACTTGACGATATGAATCATTTAAAAAATAAACGTATTCGTTCTGTAGCGAATCTCTTACAAGATCAATTCGGATTAGCCCTGATTCGTTTAGAAAATGTGGTTAGGGGGACTATATGTGGAGCAATTAGGCATAAATTGATACCAACCCCTCAAAATTTGGTAACTTCAACTCCATTAACAACCACTTATGAATCTTTTTTTGGATTACACCCATTATCTCAAGTTTTGGATCGAACTAATCCATTGACACAAATAGTTCATGGGAGAAAATCGAGTTATTTGGGTCCTGGAGGGTTAACAGGACGAACTGCTAGTTTTCGAATACGAGATATCTACCCCAGTCACTATGGGCGCATTTGCCCCATTGACACGTCTGAAGGAATCAATGTTGGACTTATTGGATCTTTAGCAATTCATGCCAAGATTGATCGTTGGGGGTCTTTAGAAAGCCCATTTTATGAAATTTCTGAGG